AATGATGTGCCTGAATAAAGGATTACCATGATAAGGTAAATAATGTAAAACAACTAATATACCTTCATTTAGCACCAATACTAAAAAAAAATACATTTAATAGAATTAAACTATATCTCAAAGAATCAAAATCTTTTGTGCATCATACACTAAAATGTATAAAAATAGAGCTACATAAGAAAAGTAAGCTAATTAAGCTAATGGGTTCATACCCCATAAATAGAGGTTATCCTCTCTTCTCTAATGCTCAACAATTCAACCAAAGTTATATTTTATATAACACTAGTAGGAGGAATCCTACTAACAACCTCATCAAACTCATGGGTAGGTGCCTGAATAGGATTAGAAATTAATTTATTGTCGTTTATTCCAATTATAACTAATAATGAAAATATGTATAATACAGAAGCGTCAATAAAATACTTTCTAATCCAAGTATTGGCATCATCCCTCCTTTTATTTGTTATTATAACATTAACAATAAAAGAAAAAACTCAATTAATTAGTAAATTATACAATCACAGAATTTTAATAATAATCCCATTATTATTAAAAAGAGGAGCAGCTCCTCTTCACTGATGATTCCCAAGAGTAATAGAAGGATTAAGATGAATAAATTGTTTAATTCTAATAACTCTACAAAAAATTGCCCCAATAATTTTAATGAACAATATCATCACAACAAACCATCAAATAATATTGATTATTATAACATCCATTATTATTGGGGCTTTAGGTGGTTTAAACCAAACTTCACTACGAAAATTATTAGCATATTCCTCTATTAATCACATAGGATGGTTACTAATAACCCTAATAATTAGAAACAGATTGTGATTAACCTACATGGCAACATACATTCTATTAGTAATTACAATAGTAGCAATTATTAACACAACAAAAATTTCATTTATCAATCAACTATTCAACATTACTTATAGCCCATATTTAAAATTCATTATATTTTCAGGACTACTGTCACTAGCTGGATTACCCCCATTTACAGGATTTTTTCCTAAATGAATTACTATTCAATTTATGATTAGCAACAATTTAATTATCATACCAACCCTAATAATTGTTTTTTCATTAATTACATTGTATTACTACTTACGGATTTCATACTCAGCATTCCTTATTGGACATATAAAAACTAGATGAAATATAAATTTGTACTATAACAAAAATATCATAATAAATTCAATGTTAATTACATTATCAACTATAGGGATAATACTCCTATCAGTACCAATAACATTCCATATTTAAAAGCCAGTAAAGGCTTTAAGTTAACCAAACTTATATCCTTCAAAGCTATAAATAAAGACCCATAAATCTTTAAGCCTTAGTGAAATTTCAATACCTATTCACTCCTATAGAATTGCATTCTAAAATCATTAATTGAATATAAGACTAATTAAATAGTAGAAGGGCCAAAGCCCCTAAATAAATTTACAATTTATCACCTATCATTTTCTCAGCCATCCTACTTCAATCATAATTGAAACAATGGTTATATTCAACCAATCATAAAGATATCGGAACAATATACTTCATATTTGGAGCATGATCTGGTATAGTAGGAACATCATTAAGTATACTAATTCGAACAGAACTAAATCAACCTGGTTCACTAATTGGAGATGATCAAATTTATAATGTTATTGTTACAGCACATGCCTTTATTATAATTTTCTTTATAGTAATACCAATTCTAATTGGAGGTTTTGGAAACTGATTAGTACCTTTAATACTAGGAGCACCAGATATAGCTTTCCCTCGAATAAATAACATAAGATTTTGATTACTACCTCCTTCCCTTACTCTCCTCCTAGCAAGAAGCATAGTGGAAAGAGGTGCTGGAACAGGTTGAACTGTTTATCCCCCACTCGCAAGAGGAATTGCACATGCAGGAGCATCAGTAGATCTAGCTATCTTCTCCTTGCACTTAGCAGGAATTTCATCTATTCTAGGAGCAGTTAACTTCATTTCAACAACTATTAATATAAAACCAATACTAATAAACCCTGAACAAATTCCATTGTTTGTTTGAGCTGTAGCCATCACCGCATTATTATTATTATTATCTCTACCAGTCCTCGCCGGAGCTATTACAATACTATTAACAGATCGAAATTTAAACACCTCATTTTTTGATCCAGCTGGTGGTGGAGACCCTATCCTATACCAACATCTATTTTGATTTTTTGGACATCCAGAAGTTTACATCCTAATTTTACCAGGATTTGGTATAATCTCCCACATCATTTGTCATGAAAGAGGAAAAAAAGAAGCTTTTGGTAATCTAGGAATAATCTTTGCAATACTGGCAATTGGATTACTAGGTTTCGTTGTTTGAGCTCACCACATATTTACAGTAGGTATAGATGTTGATACACGAGCTTACTTTACATCAGCAACAATAATCATTGCAGTACCGACAGGAATTAAAATCTTTAGATGATTAACAACAGTTTATGGATCACAACTATCCTATAGCCCAACATGTTTATGATCTTTAGGATTTGTATTCCTATTCACAATAGGAGGTTTAACTGGAGTTGTATTAGCCAATTCATCAATTGACATTGTCTTACATGATACTTATTATGTTGTTGCTCATTTTCACTACGTCTTATCAATAGGAGCAGTCTTCGCCATTATAGCAGGTTTTATCCAATGATACCCTTTATTTACAGGTTTATCAATAAATCCAAAATGATTAAAAATTCAATTCTTAACTATATTTACAGGAGTAAATTTAACATTCTTCCCACAACATTTTCTTGGGTTAGCGGGTATACCACGACGATATTCAGATTATCCAGACTCATTCACCGCATGAAATGTTATTTCATCAATTGGTTCTATAATTTCATTTGTAAGAGTTTTAATATTCATCTTTATTTTATGAGAAAGAATAATAACAAATCGAACAATCCTATTCTCAACACAAACCACCAATTCAATTGAATGATTACAAAATACCCCTCCTATAGAACATAGATATTCAGAATTACCAACTATCACAATATAATTTCTATTATGGCAGATTAGTGCAGTGGATTTAAGCTCTACAAATAAAGTAATTAAACTTTTATTAGAATTAATGACAACATGATCTAATATAAATTTACAAGATAGAGCCTCACCTATTATAGAACAATTAATTTACTTCCATGATCACACTTTAATAATCATCATCATAATTTTAATAGTAGTAACATATATGATAATCACATTAATCAACAACAAATTAATCAACCGATACTTACTAGAAGGTCAAATAATTGAAGTAGCCTGAACTATTGCACCAGCAATTATCTTAATCTTTATTGCAGTACCATCTCTTCGCCTTTTATATCTAATAGATGAAATTAATAATCCAATCATAACATTAAAAACCATTGGCCACCAATGATATTGAACTTATGAATATTCAGATTTTACAAAAATCGAGTTTGATTCATATATAATCCCAATAAATGAAATAAATCAAAATTCATTCCGATTACTAGATGTAGATAACCGAACCACTCTACCAATAAATGTATTTATTCGAATTATTATTACTGCTACCGATGTATTACATTCCTGAACAGTACCTAGTCTAGGTGTAAAAGCAGATGCTACACCTGGACGACTAAATCAATCAAGATTTCTAATTAATCGACCAGGTATTTTTTATGGACAATGTTCAGAGATCTGTGGCGCAAATCACAGTTTTATACCTATTGTTATTGAAAGAATCCCTACAAATAACTTCATTAATTGAATTAATAAAATAAATTTACTAGATGACTGAAAGCAAGTGTTGGTCTCTTAAACCATATAATAGTATATTAGCAACTACTTCTAGTAAAGAAATTAGTTAATAAATAACATTAGTATGTCAAACTAAAATTATCACAAGATATTTCTTTATCCCTCAAATAATACCTATAAGATGAATAGCCCTATATATTATATTTTCAGTAATCTTCATTATATTCAACATAAGTAATTATTTTACTTATATTCCAATCAACCATTACAAATCAAAGATATCAACAAAATCAATTAAAAAAAACTGAAAATGATAGTAAACTTATTCTCAGTATTTGATCCATCAACTATTAGAAACTTATCCTTAAATTGAATAAGTACATTTTTAGGATTAATCATAATTCCAATAAGCTTCTGATTTATTCCATCACGATACACATATACATGAAACACAACTATAATCAACTTACATAAAGAATTTAAAACACTAGTAGGATACAAAACCATTAATAAAGGAAGAACAATTATATTTATTTCATTATTTTCAATAATTATATTCAATAACTTCATAGGATTATTTCCATATATTTTTACAAGTACAAGTCACTTATCTATAACTTTAACCTTAGCTCTACCTTTGTGATTAAGATTTATAATATTTGGATGACTAAATAATACAAAAAACATATTTGCACACCTAGTACCACAAGGAACACCTCCTATTCTAATACCTTTTATAGTATGTATCGAAACTATCAGAAATTTAATTCGACCAGGTACATTAGCAGTACGACTAGCTGCTAACATAATTGCTGGTCATCTACTATTAACTTTATTGGGTAATACTGGTCCAATATTATCACTACCATTATTATTAATTCTTATTACTACACAAATTATATTATTAATATTAGAATCAGCTGTATCAATTATTCAATCATATGTCTTTGCAGTATTAAGAACTTTATATTCTAGAGAAATCAACTAATGACAAACAATGCAAACCATCCATTCCACTTAGTAAATCAAAGACCTTGACCCCTTACAGGAGCATTAGGAGCCTTAACAATAATAATAGGATTAATTAAATGATTCCATCAATATAACATTTCACTACTTATTTTAGGATCAATAATTACATTATTAACAATAATTCAATGATGACGAGATATTATTCGAGAAGGAACATATCAAGGATTACATACTAAAATAGTAACAAAAGGGTTACGATGAGGTATAATTTTATTTATTATCTCAGAAGTATTCTTCTTCATTTCATTTTTCTGAGCCTTTTTTCATAGAAGTCTATCCCCATCAATTGACATTGGTTCAACATGACCACCAACTGGAATTTATCCATTTAATCCTTTCCAAATTCCACTTCTTAATACTGCTATCTTATTATCATCAGGAGTAACAATTACATGATCTCACCATGGACTAATAGAAAACAATTATAACCAAACACTACAAGGGTTATTTTTTACCGTTATATTAGGATTTTACTTTACAATCCTACAAGCATATGAATATATTGAAGCCACATTCACAATTGCAGACTCAGTATATGGATCAAGATTTTTTATAGCTACAGGCTTCCACGGACTACATGTAATTATTGGATCAACATTTCTATTAACATGTCTACTACGTCAACTAATATTACACTTTTCATCAAATCATCATTTTGGGTTTGAAGCAGCAGCATGATATTGACATTTCGTAGATGTAGTATGACTATTCTTATATATTTCAATTTACTGATGAGGTAGTTAACTTATTTAATATAATTAAGTATATTTGACTTCCAATCAAAAAGTTTGTAAACAAAATAAGTAATACTATTAACATCAATTTCAATTATTATAATTACAATAATTAGTATAATTATTATATTTTTAGCTACCTTACTATCAAAAAAAATAAATGAAGACCGAGAAAAATCATCACCATTTGAATGTGGGTTTGATCCAAAAAGATCTGCTCGTATACCTTTTTCATTACGATTCTTCTTAATTGCAGTAATCTTTTTAATTTTTGATGTAGAAATTGCTCTACTCCTCCCAATAACAATTATTATAAACTATTCCAACTTAACCCTATGAGCAACAACAAGATCAATTTTTCTAATAATTATGATTACAGGGTTATATCATGAATGAAATCAAGGCTCCTTACAATGAGCAGGATAGGATAGTAGTTAACTATAACATTTGGGTTGCATACAAAAGGTATTGATCAATTTCAATCTATCTTAAGTATGAAGCAATAAATTGCAATTAGTTTCGACCTAATCTTAAGATATAAAATTATCCATATTTTATTAACTGAAACCAAAATAGAGGTATATTATTGTTAATAATAAAATTGAAGTTAATTATTCCAGTTAAGGAAATATTTAAAGTGAAAGCTGCTAACTTATCACTATAGCGATTAAATCCCGTTTATATTTCTATTTATGTAGTTTAATAAAAACATTACATTTTCACTGTAAAAATAAACCTAATTTTCATAAATCACTTAAAAATTAAATTAATTTCCCTAACATCTTCAATGTTATACTCTATAAATAAGCTATCTAAGTAATAATAAACAATAAATATAAATATAAACCATAAAATAAAAAGTAATATAAAAATCTTCAATCTATTAAATTGACCAAACTGATTAAATTTTCTTAAATAAAAAAAAAGATAAAATAAATCCTGACCTCCAAAGTACTCTCTCCACCCACAATCAAATACCTTATAAGAATTATAACCCAAGTTTAAAGGATAACTTACAACACCATAAGTAAAAATATACGGCATAAATCACATAGAACCAAAAAAATTAACTAAAAATGAATACATTAAAGAAATTGAATTCATACCAATTCTCAATTTAAATAACTCATAACCAACTAATCCACCAATAAAACTAATAAACAAAACCAATAACTTCATATATAAAGGCAACATAATTAAAACAGGATTAGGAAATAAAATTCATCCAAATAAAGACCCACCAAAAATAACTATCATTAATAACATTACCATTCTAACAACAATATAATTATTATCTTCACTCATAGAACAAAAAGAACTTGAATTAAATTCACCACACATAACATAATAAAATAGACGGAAAGAATAACATACAGTAAGACCAGTAGATAAATAGAATAATATATACATAAATAAATTAATATAACTCATTGATATAACTTCCAAAATTAAATCCTTAGAATAAAATCCAGCTAAAAATGGAATACCACATAAAGAAAAATTAGAAACTATTAAACATGAAGAAGTTAATGGTATCTGAAATGAAAACCCTCCTATAGATCGAATATCTTGATAATCCTTTATACAATGAATAAACACCCCTGCACACATAAACAGTAAAGCCTTAAATAAAGCATGTATTAACAAATGAAAAAATGCCAGATCTGCATAACCCAGAGACAAAATTCTCATTATTAAACCCAATTGACTTAAAGTAGATAAAGCAATAATCCTCTTTAAATCATACTCAAAATTTGCCCCCAATCCAGATATAAATATAGTTATTCTAGATACAAACAACAAAAAAGTACATAAATAAGTATTAAAAGAGAAACTAAAACGAATCAATAAATAAACACCAGCAGTAACTAAAGTAGAAGAATGCACTAACGCAGATACAGGTGTAGGTGCGGCCATAGCAGCAGGTAACCAAGAAGAAAAGGGAATCTGAGCTCTCCTAGTTAAAGCAGCTATTACAACTATAAAAACAATAACAAATATATCAAAATTATATTTAAAATAATCTAAATAAAAAATGTAATTCCATCTACCAAAATTTAATATCCAAGAAATAACTAAAAGTAAAAAAACATCACCAATACGGTTAGATAATGCAGTCAACATACCAGCATTGTAAGATTTAATATTCTGATAATAAATAACTAAACAGTAAGAAACTAATCCTAACCCATCCCAACCTAATAAAATTCTAATTATATTAGGTCTAATAATCAAAAACATTATTGATATAACAAACAATAATACTAAAAAAATAAAACGATTTATATTTTCATCTCCATATATATAATAACCTCTATACAAAATAACCAAAGAAGAAATCAATAAAACAAATCCTATAAAAATTAAAGATATCCAATCCAATAAAACTGTTATTAAAATTCTACAAGAATTAATTCTAACAACTTCCCATTCAATAAAAAATACATGACCATAAAAAATAAAAAAAAATCTAAAAAAGATTAAAGTAAATCCAATTAATAATAAAAAAACAAAACTAATTAAACAAATAGATATATAAATCACAACCTAAAGTACAGTTACATCTTTAGTACCACAAACTAAAATTTTTAATTAAACTATTTAAGTACCAAAATATATTAATAAAAATAAATAATAAAAAATTCGCCCCTCAAAATCAATAAGTTCAACGGAAATCAATGCAAAAACAACAATAAGAATTCACGAGCATAACCTAAAGAACATGAATAAATTCCAGAATAAACCAAACCATGTTGACTATATGAATACAAATATAATGTGTATACAGCTCTGAAAAAGGATACTATAAATAAAAAAATTATAGTTAATCAACATCAACTAACTAATCTATTTAATAAACTAACTTCACCTAACAAATTAAAAGAAGGAGGTGCAGATATATTACAAGAACACAACAAAAATCATCATATACATATTCTAGGTATAAAATTTATTAAACCCTTATTAATTAATAGTCTACGACTACCTAAACGTTCGTAAGAAATATTAGCCAAACAAAATAAACCAGAAGAGCATAAACCATGGCCAATCATCAAAATATAAGAACCAAAAAATCCCCAATAAAACAAAGTTATTAAACCACCAATTACCATTCCTATATGAGCAACAGAAGAATAAGCAATCAAAGACTTTAGGTCAACCTGACGTAAACAAAATAATCTAATTAAAAATCCACCTACCAAACTAATAGAAATTCACAAAATCCCAAACCTAATATTCAAGTAAAATAAACATAAAAGAAAACGCAATAAACCATACCCACCCAACTTTAACAAAACACCAGCCAAAATTATAGAACCAGCAACAGGAGCTTCAACATGAGCCTTAGGTAATCATAAATGAACTAAAAACATTGGTATTTTAACCAAAAAAGCTAACACTATTCTAATATAATAAAAGAAATTATTACAAAAATTATAATCAACCAAAAAATAGTGTAATGAACCATTACAATCATACAAATAAACAATTCTAATCAACATAGGTAAAGAAGAAAATAAAGTATAAAATAATATATAAATCCCAGCCTGCAATCGTTCAGGTTGATATCCCCAACCCAAAATAAGAAATAAAGTAGGAATCAATCTACCTTCAAAAAAAAAATAAAAAGAAAAAATAGTTATTCTTCTAAAAGAACAATACAAAAAAAATATAAGTAACAAAACTATAAATAAAAATAAACAAGAAAAATAATCATAAAAATTAATTGATTCTCTAGCAAGAATTATTAAAATACAAATCCAAAAACTTAATAAAATCAACCCAAAAGACACATAATCACAACCAAAAAAATAACTAATATTAAATCAAAGACCATAATAAGAAAAACTAACTATAAAAAAAAAAAACAACAAAGACAATAATGAACAAATAAATCATCAAGAACTACTTAAAAATCTTAAAGGAAATAAAAACAATATAAAAAATATAAACTTTAACATTACCTAATACAAACAAATACTATTAACATTGAAGTATTCTATATCTATATAAATAATCATTACCAAAACTACGAATTATAGAAACAAGAATAGACAATCCTAATGCTCCTTCACACACAGAAAAAGTTAAAAAAACAGCAACAACAAACAATTCAGAAAACACAATAAACAAATAATAATAAAAAATAATATAAATAATTAAAACAATAAATTCCAATCTCAAAAGAACAATCAATAAATGTTTACGACTAGAACAAAAAACCCAAACACCACAAAAAAATATTAAACCAAAATACATCGACATTGTTTTAGTAATTTAATAAAAATATTGGTCTTGTAAACCAAAACTAAGTAATAACTACTTCTAAAACTTCAGGAAAAAATCAATTAAATTCTTCATTAATCCCCAAAATTAACATTTTAGATAAACTACATCCTGATATTACAAAGATAATTATATTTATAATAATATTAACAAGAATTACATTTACACAACTAAACCATCCAATAACCCTTGGGATAATACTACTCCTACAAACCATAATAATTTCAATATTAAGAGGATTAATGTCACAAACATTTTGATTTTCCTATGTATTAATATTAGTTTTCCTAGGAGGAATAATAGTATTATTTATCTACGTAACAAGAATTGCATCAAATGAAATCATACAAACATCAATAAAAATATTTATTTTAATAATAATAGCAACTACATTAGTGATATCAATTATAAACCCTTATCTAGAAATAAATAATCAAGAAACAATAAATATAATAATAATGAATACAAATACAAATGAAAGATTAATAAAATTATACAATAATCCTACTAACTCAATTACTATTATAATAGCATCCTATTTATTTATTACACTAATTGCAGTAGTTAAAATCACTAGTATCTTCAAAGGACCTTTACGAAAAATAAATTAATGATAAATAAACCAATACGAAGTACTCACCCAATATTAAAATTAATCAACAATGCTCTAATTGACCTACCAGCCCCTTCAACTATTACATCATGATGGAATTTTGGGTCACTTCTAGGTCTATGCCTAATAATTCAACTAATTAGAGGAATCTTTCTAGCAATACATTACTGCCCAAATATTGATATAGCCTTCAATAGAGTAAATCACATTTGCCGAAACGTAAATAATGGTTGACTTCTACGAACACTTCATGCTAACGGAGCATCTATATTCTTTATTTGTATTTACATACATATTGGACGAGGTTTATATTATGGATCCTATAAATTAGTCTATACATGATCGGTAGGTGTACTAATTTTATTTTTAACAATAGCTACAGCATTTATAGGATATGTACTACCCTGAGGTCAAATATCATTTTGAGGGGCTACAGTAATTACTAACTTATTATCAGCAATTCCATACATAGGAATCGATTTAGTTCAATGAGTTTGAGGTGGGTTTGCTGTAGATAATGCTACACTAAATCGATTTTTTACATTCCATTTTTTGTTACCATTCATTATTTCAGCCATAGTAATAATTCATTTAATATTTTTACATCAAACAGGATCTAATAACCCCCTAGGGTTAAATAGAAACATTGATAAAATCCCATTTCATCCTTACTTTACCAGAAAAGATATAGTTGGATTCATCATTCTAATAATAATATTAACAATATTAACACTAAAAAGTCCCTACCTATTAGGAGACCCAGACAATTTTACACCAGCAAACCCCTTAGTAACTCCAGTTCATATTCAGCCAGAATGATACTTCCTATTTGCTTATGCAATTCTACGGTCAATCCCTAATAAATTAGGAGGTGTAATTGCATTACTAATATCTATTGCCATTCTATTCACCATACCAATAATTAAATCAAATTTCCGAAGAATACAATTTTATCCAATCAACCAAATTATATTTTGATCAATAGTTAATATTGTAATTCTACTAACATGAATTGGAGCACGACCAGTAGAAGAACCTTATATTATTACAGGACAAATCCTAACAATTCTATATTTTCTATACTATATAATAATTCCATTAACAACAAAAACATGAGAAAAAATAATTAAATAAAGTTAAAAACTTAAGAAAAGTGTTATGTCTTGAAACCATAATAAAGAAGTTTAAATCTTCTATTAACTTTAATACTTATTTATATACACTAAATCATAAAAGAAAATAAAACAATCTTTAACCCAAAAAAAAATAGCAAATAATTTAATGAAAGAGATAAAAAGCTCCTCCAAGCCAGATATATTAACTTATCATAACGAAAACGAGGCAAAGTACCACGCAATCAAATAAATATAAAAGATACAAAGACCAACCTAAAATAAAAAATAAAATAAATTAAATCACAACCAAAAAAAATTACACAAAACAACATACTCATAAACAGAATAGAAGAATACTCAGCCAAAAAAATTAAAGCAAATCCACCTCCTCTATACTCAACATTAAATCCAGAAACCAATTCAGACTCACCTTCAGCAAAATCAAAAGGAGTACGATTAGTTTCAGCCAAACAAGAAACAAATCATAACATAGCCAAAGGAATAAAAATAAAAACAAATCAAAAATAACGTTGATAATAATAAAAATCTAACAAATTATATCTACCAACCAAAAAAATAAAAGATAACAAAATTAAAGCCAATCTAACCTCATAAGAAATAGTTTGAGCAACAGCACGTAATCCCCCTAATAAAGAATAATTTCTATTAGAAGATCAACCAGCAATTATTAACGTGTATACACCTAAACTAGTGCAACATAAAAAAAATAAAAATCCATATTCAAAAGAATAAAACCCTCTAAAGTAGGGAATAACCAATCACAATACTAAAGACAACAATAAACTAAACACAGGTGAAAAATAATAAGGTAAATAATTAGAAACTAAAATAAAACTTTGCTCCCTAGTAAATAACTTAATTGCATCACCAAAAGGTTGTAAAATACCTAAGAAACCAACCCTATTAGGCCCTTTACGAATATGAATATATCCCAAAACCTTACGCTCCAATAAAGTTAAAAAAGCAACACCAACCATAACAAAAACTAACAAAATCAAAGTAACAAAAACAAATAAAAACAATTCCATATACAATACTATCTATAGAAAAATTCTACATTAATAAATCCTAAATTTACTACACTTATCTGCCAAAATAGTACTAAATCAAAAGTATAAATATAAATAAATACAAAATAAATTATTTAAAATATCTGGTCCTTTCGTACTAAAATATTTTATAAATTATAGATAGAAACCAACCTGGTTTACACCGGTTTGAACTCAGATCATGTAAGATTTTAAAAGTCGAACAGACTTAATCAAATGAAACTCTACACCCAAAATTAATCTTAATCCAACATCGAGGTCGCAATCCTTATTGTCGATAAGAACTCTCAAAAAAAATAACGCTGTTATCCCTAAGGTAATTTAGTCTTATAATCATAAAATATGGATCAACAAAATATAAATAAATATCAAAAATAAAAAAGAGTTATTTGTATCTTCCAATCGCCCCAACCAAATAATATCAAGCATAAAAAATTAATCAACCAATAAAACAATTAATAGTATATAAACTCTATAGGGTCTTCTCGTCCCATAAAAAAATTAAAGCCTTTTAACTCAATAATCAAATTCAATAAAAATAAAATAAACACAGTATATTTCACGTTCAACCATTCATTCTAGTCCTCAATTAAAAGACTAATGATTATGCTACCTTTGCACGGTCAAATTACCGCGGCCATTCAAATATAAATCATTGGGCAGGTTATATCTCAAATAAAAACAAGAAAAAATGTTTTTGATAAACAATCGAAAATAATATTTGCCTAGTTAATTTAAATTAATAAACATACAACAAATAAAAATTTACTAATTACAAAATAATAAAAATCAAAAAAAAATTAAACAAAACTCCTCAATAAATAAACTAACAAAAATAAAAATAAAAACTAATTAAAAACAAAATTATTACATTCTCAAATCAATAATCACCTCTAAATCAATAAAATATAAATAAGTAATATATATATATAGAAAATAAATTAATAAGCTTATCCCTATTAATATTTACACAAACTAAAATCAAACTTATAAAAAACAAGATTAAAATAAATGTATGAATTAAATTCATTTCTTAAGAAACCAGATACCTTTAAAAACGAATAACATCTCATTACTAAATATATATAGAAAATAATTATAAAACATTAAATAAATAAATAAATATATATATATATATATACTTAACTCCTATAAAATCGAGAATAAATAAAATAAATAAAAAACTATAAATAAAACCTGATACACAAGGTACAATCAACAAAATAAACTTATATCAATTAAAACAAATAAACCAAATAATTCCTTTACAGTACTAATAAACTATAATAAAAAATATTAAATCAAAAACATATACAAAAACTAAATAATGATTAACATAAACAACTTTACAAAAACAATAATAATAATAATAATATCAAGTCATAATGAATTGCACAAAAAAATTTTCAATGTAAAAGAAAACCCTAACTAATAGATAACCTGATAATTCTAGGTACACTTTCCAGTACACCTACTTTGTTACGACTTATCTCATCTTTAACAAAATTAACGAGAGTGACGGGCGATATGTACATGCCTCAGTGCTATAATTCAAACTAACAATCTACAAAGGATTACTATTAAATCCACCTTCAAAAATCAAATACTTAATATTAATCCGTATATAAAAAAAATATTGTAATCCATCACCACTCCATTCATAAGCTACACCTTGACCTGAAATATATTCCAATAAAAAATTAAGAAAATTTAATAATTCTAAAAAAATTTACAAACAATTAACGGCGGTATATAAACCAATCATAAAAAGTAAGGTTCATCGCGGATTATCGATAACGGGACAGATTCCTCTAAAAAGAATAAAACACCGCCAAATTCTTTAGGTTTAAAGAACAAAATCTATTAATACCCAAGCTAAAACTTTAAATAAAAAATAATAGGGTATCTAATCCTAGTTTAAATAATTTAGATTTCATGGTCTCCTTCCCTCTTTCTCTTCTTCCCCACTCCCAAAATAACATAAAACAAAAATTAACAATTTCACTTTAATAATAAAAAAAAAAAATTAACGAACAACAAAATAACCACATTAACTAATAATATTTACTTATATCCAATGTATAACCGCGATTGCTGGCACATATTTAATCAATAACAAATAATAATAACCAAATCAAAGTAACCTAAATATTTAATATTCTCTACTGCAAAATACATAAATCAAAACAGATCATTTAGAAAAATAATATCAACAAAAACTAGCATATAAAATAATTTAATAATAAATAAATAAGCAAGAATAAAACTTTTACATTATCAATAAATCACAAATAACTAATAGTCATACGGAACACAAAATAAATACTATTACTCAATTATATTTAAATCACACAAAAAACAAGTGCAGCTATCTGCCCTTATTAAACAAATTTTTAACTCAACTAATTATTCAAAATTATCTGGTAATATGAATAATAAATTCAATAACAATAAAACAATTAATAAATTGTTTTTCAACCCATCATCTCGATTCTCAACTTAACTCTTCTCTAAACTCTAAAATAACAAGAAAAAAATCGGAACATAATTAATAAAGGTCTATGAAAATTTATACTTATAGAATAAAAAAAAATGTAACTCAACAAAAAGAATATTGGAGATTAAATAATTATTGACTACACTATATCCTAATTCCCATTTTTTTTTTACCTCAAATGGGAATTAGGTATAGTGTCGGACTAAATTTTAGTCTATATAGAAAATCTATTAATATGTTTATATAAGATATTATATTAATATAAATAAGTATATGATAGATAAATATAAATTAGATAATTGATATATATATATATAATATTATTGATAATAATTAGGGGACAGTACATGTCAATAAATTATTTAATTATTCTTATTCCTTGTTCCCAAGTCAAATATGACTTATATTTTGTATAGGTCAAATAACTTATAATAGGTTATTATATTGAGTTAAATCTGAATTCTTAATTAAATTAATTATATATTATATAGGCATCTTATATATAATAATAATATATATTTAAAAAACCTTAAAAATCGACTTTTTGACCTTCCGTTCCTTCTTTCTAAAACTCTAAAATAACAAAAAAAATCGGAACATAATTAAAAAGGTCTATGAAAATTTATACTTATAGAATAAAAAAAAAATGTAACTCAACAAAAAGAATATTGGAGATTAAATAATTATTGACTACACTATATCCTAATTCCCATTTTTTTTTTACCTCAAATGGGAATTAGGTATAGTGTCGGACTAAATTTTAGTCTATATAGAAAATCTATTAATATGTTTATATAAGATATTATATTAATATAAATAAGTATATGATAGATAAATATAAATTAGATAATTGATATATATATATATAATATTATTGATAATAATTAGGGGACAGTACATGTCAATAAATTATTTAATTATTCTTATTCCTTGTTCCCAAGTCAAATATGACTTATATTTTGTATAGGTCAAATAACTTATAATAGGTTATTATATTGAGTTAAATCTGAATTCTTAATTAAATTAATTATATATTATATAGGCATCTTATATATAATAATAATATATATTTAAAAAACCTTAAAAATCGACTTTTTGACCTTCACTTAATTATTATAATTCAAATGAAAAATAATTAAATAATAATAAAATGGCCCATTATAAAAAAAAGTTTCTATCAATTAAAATGATAAAACA